GAAAGAAAAGATGAAGAAAACTCTGAAGGCTCTCGATGAAAACGAGAAGAAGAGAGAAGAAGAAAATGAACGAATGGCAATAGCAGAAATTTGGGATAGCGTTATATTTGCTCAAGCAATAAGAAGTTTGATACTCCTGATCCACGCTTTTCTTAGAAAAAACATTATATTGCCTTCATTGATAATAGCTAAAAATGTTGGACGTATGTTATTATTCCAATACCCCGAGTGGTATGAGGATTTTAAGGACTGGAAGAGTGAAATGCATGTTAAATGTACGTATAATGGTATTCCACTATCAGAAACAGAATTTCCTCAAGATTGGTTAACAGATGGTCTTCAGGTAAAAATTCTATTTCCTTTCCGTTTAAAACCTTGGCGAAGATCTAAACTACGATCTCATCATGGAGATCCAATGAAAAAAAAAGTAAAACAAGAAAATTCTAGTTTTTTAACAGTTTGGGGAACGGAAACAGAACTTCCTTTTGGTCCTGCCCGAACCCTACCTTCTTTTTTTGAACCCATATATAAAGAACTAAAAAAAAATATTCGAAAAGTGAAAAAGAATTATTTTCTACCTCTAAAAGTAAAAGTTTCAAAACCATGGGTTATCAAAATTTTTCCAGTTCTAAAACGAATAATGAATAAACTTGAAAAAGTAAACCCAATTTATTTATTTGAATTCAAGAAGGTGAAAGTATATGAACCAAATGAAAATGCAAAAGATTCAAAAGATAATAATAAGATTATTCCTGAATCGACCATGCAAATTCAATCTATGAATTGGACAAATTTTTTATTCATAGAAAATGAAATGAAAGATCTTGCTGATAAGACAATCATAATCAGGAATCAAATAGAAGAAATCGCAAAAGAAAAGAAAAAAAAAGTTCCAGCCTATGATGATAAAAGACCAGAATTAAAGAAAGATATTTGGCGGATATTCAAAAGAATAAATACTCGATTAATATGCAAATCACATTATTTTATGAAATCTTTCATTGAAAAAATATACATGGATATCCTGCTATGTATGGTTAGCATTTCGAAGGTCAATGCACAACTTTCAACAAAAAAAATTATCAATGAATCCATTTACAACGATGAAAGAAATCAAGAAGGAATTGATGAAACAGATCAACATACAATGAACTTTATTTCGACTATAGAAAAAGAAAAGGACTTTTCTAATCCTAGTAATAATTCAAATACTTATTACGATTTATCTTCCTTGTCCCAAGCATATGTATTTTACAAAATATCACAAACCCAATTACTTAACAACCATCACTTTAGATCTGTACTTCAATATCGCGGTACCCATCCTTTTATTAAGGACAAGATAAAGTATTATTCTATAACCCGAGGAATATTTAACTCCAAATCAAGGTATAAGTATAAGAAAATAAAGAAGCCTGGAATGAATGAATGGAAAAACTGGTTAAAGGGTAATTATGCATACAATTTATCTCAGAGCAAATGGTCTCGATTAGTATTAGTAGCGAAAAAATGGCGAAAAAAAATCAATCAAAATTGTACGATTCACAATAAAGAATCAATGAAATTTTCTTCATATAAAAAAGAAAAAGACCGATCAATTCATTACAAAAAAGAAAATTTCTATACAGTGTATTTATGGCCGAATCAAAAAGAAAAATTAAAAAAGCAATATGTATATGATCTTTTATCACATAAATATATATATTATGGGGATAGTAAAGATTCCTCTATTTATAAACCAAAATTACAACTAAAAATAAAAAGGAACCAAAAAATTCCATATAATTTCAACATACAGAAACCCGAATTGTTTTATGGAATTATCAATTCTATAGAAAAAAATTATGTTTTTAATAAGCATAAAAATCTGAATAGGAAATATTTTGATTGTAGAATTCTACATTTTTACTCGAAAAACACTATTGATGTAAACGATATCGATATTATCGACTTTACAAATGTACATATCGGCGCCAAACTTGAAAAAAATGCTAAGACTAAAAAAATAAATATTAATATAAAAAAATTGAAAAAAAAAGATATTTTTTTTCTTTCAAAACATCAAGAAAAAGAAACAAATCTATACAAAAAAAACAACTCCAATCAAAAAAACTTTTTTGATTGGATGGAAATGAATCGAAAAAGGGAAAGAGTTTTTTGTAAAAAAAAAAAATCAAATCTGAAACTTTGGTTCTTCCCGGAATTCAGATTTCCTTTTGATACATATAAGGCATATAAGATTAAACCATGGATCATCCCAATCAAATTACTTCTTTCCAATCAGAATTTAGATGAAAAAAAAAAAATTAGTCAAAATAAAAGTGTCAAAGATTCTATTTTAATAAAATTAAAAAACCAAGAAAAAAACGAAGAAAAGACAAATCTTGTGTCAAATCCAAGCAAACAAAACAAAAAAAAGCCTCTTCAAAAGGATTATGTGAGATCTGAAAGTAAAAAGAAAAAACGATGCAAGAAAAGCAAGGAATCAGAACTAGATTTATTCCTAAATAAATATTTAATTGTTCAATTAAGATGGAACAACTTTGTTAATCATAAAATGACAAGAAATATCAAGGCATATTGTTTCTTACTTAGATTGATGGATCCAAATTCTATAGCTCTAGCCTTAATTCGAAGAAAAGAGATGGATCTAGATGCAATCCTTAATAAGGACAATCTAACTCTTACAGAGTTTTTAAAAAAAGGAATATTGATTATTGAATCAACTCGTCTAGCTTTTATAACGGGTGGAAAATTAATTATGTATCAAACCATAAGTATTTCATTGATCGATGGCGAAAAGAGTAATCACCAAATAAATATAAAATACAAAAAAAAAAAATATGTCAATAAGAAAAATTTTAATAAATCTACTGAACAACACGGAAATATGCTTGTGAATGGTAATCCAGATTATTATGATCTCTTTGTTCCTGAAAATATTCTATCTCCTAGACGTCGTAGAGAATTGAGAATTCTAATTTGTTTCAACTCTCCTAATTGGGATGTTGTGAATAGAAATCAAATATTTTACAATGAAAACAATATAAGAAACTCTACACAATTTCTGAATGAAGACAAAGGTCTTAATCTTAATATAGATTCAAATATAAAATATAAGTTGTTTTTTTGGCCCAATTACCGATTAGAAGATTTAGCTTGTATGAATCGCTATTGGTTTGATACCAATAATGGTAGTAATTTCAATATGTCAAGGATACACATGTATACACGATTTAGAATTATCTAATTATCTAATAGATATACTTTATGTCACATGTCAATATTCACATGCCATTTTCCGTAAATGAAAAGTGAAGGATATATGTTATACTTTGCTACTTTGGTACATAAACATAACATAATATGTATTTACTTGTGTATCAATTCAATCTAGAAAGAAATTCACAGAATCTTTTTAGGTGCAAAAAAAGATTCTCTTTGGTAAATGTGTAAATGTATTATCCTTTTCTATCCAAATCCAATTGAAAATTGGATTTGGATAGAATCAAATAAAAAAACTATTTGGAAATGAATAAATTTTTATTTTTGTGTGTACTAGATTAAAAAAATGGAAATAACATTATTATAATAATAATAAAAATAATATATATTATTTTTCCTAATCGGAAAAATCCGTGGAAAAGAAAGAAAAAAAAAGTTTTTTATGATAAAAAATTCATTCATTTCACTTATTTCACAAGAAGAAAAAGAAGAAAACAGAGGTTCTGTTGAATTTCAAGTATTAAGTTTCACAAATAAGATACGAAGACTTACTTCACATTTGGAATTGCACAAAAAAGATTTTTTATCAAAAAGAGGTCTACAAAAAATTCTTGGAAAACGTCGACGTATGCTGGCCTATTTGTCAAAGAAAAATGGAGTGCGTTATAAGAAATTAATTGATGAATTGGATATTCGAGAACCAAAAAATTGTTAATTTCATTGTTTGGATTTTTGAATTAGTAATTATTAGATTTTACATTTGGACGAATCTACTTTTTGAGGAATTCGTGAAATAATGAATTAAGGAAGAAAAGGTATGACTGTACCGACTAAAAAAAAAGATTTCATGATCGTTAATATGGGTCCTCACCACCCATCAATGCATGGTGTTCTTCGACTAATTGTTACTCTCGATGGTGAAGATGTTATTGACTGTGAACCTATATTGGGTTATTTACACAGGGGTATGGAAAAAATAGCGGAAAACCGAACAATCATACAATATTTGCCTTATGTAACACGTTGGGATTATTTAGCTACTATGTTCACAGAGGCAATAACCGTAAATGCACCAGAACAACTGGAAAATGTTCAAGTACCTAAAAGGGCTAGCTATATCAGAGTAATTATGCTGGAGCTGAGTCGTATAGCTTCTCATTTGTTATGGCTTGGACCTTTTATGGCGGATATCGGTGCACAGACTCCCTTTTTTTATATTTTTAGAGAGAGGGAATTGATATATGATTTATTTGAAGCTGCCACAGGTATGCGAATGATGCATAATTATTTCCGCATCGGAGGCGTAGCAGCCGATCTACCTTATGGCTGGATAGATAAATGTTTAGATTTTTGTGATTATTTTTTAACAGGGATTCTTGAATATCAAAAACTTATTACGCAAAATCCTATTTTTTTGGAGCGAGTCGAAGGAGTGGGCATTATTGGTGGGGAGGAAGCGATAAACTGGGGTTTATCGGGACCAATGTTACGAGCTTCTGGAATACAATGGGATCTTCGTAAAATTGATAATTATGAGTGTTACAATGAATTCGATTGGGAAGTCCAATGGCAAAAAGAAGGAGATTCATTAGCTCGTTATTTAGTACGAATGGGTGAAATGAGGGAATCCATAAAAATAATTCAACAGGCCCTAGAAGGAATTCCTGGCGGACCCTATGAAAATTTGGAAGTCCGGCGCTTTGGTAGAGCAAAAAATTCCGAATGGAATGATTTTGAATATAGATTTATTAGTAAAAAACCTTCACCCAATTTTGAATTGTCGAAACAAGAACTTTACGTAAGAGTGGAAGCCCCAAAGGGGGAATTAGGAATTTATTTGATAGGAGACAATAGTATTTTCCCTTGGAGATGGAAAATTCGTCCACCCGGCTTCATAAATTTGCAAATTCTTCCTCAACTAGTTAAAAGAATGAAATTGGCTGATATCATGACGATACTAGGTAGTATAGATATCATTATGGGAGAAGTTGATCGTTGAAATGATAATTGATACGACAGAAGTACAAACTATCAATTCTTTTTCTACATCGGAATCCTTAAAAGAGGTCCATGGGCTCATATGGACTTTTGTACCCATTTTAATCCTTATATTGGGAATTACAATAGGGGTACTAGTAATTGTGTGGTTGGAAAGAGAAATATCTGCAGCGCTACAACAACGTATTGGGCCTCAATATGCTGGCCCCTTGGGAATTCTTCAAGCTTTGGCAGATGGAACTAAACTACTTTTAAAAGAAGATCTTCTCCCGTCTAGAGGAGATCCTCGTTTGTTTAGTATCGGACCGTCTATAGTAGTCATATCGATTCTAGTAAGTTATTTAGTAATCCCCTTTGGGTATCGCCTTGTTTTAGCCGATCTCAGTATAGGTGTTTCTTTATGGATCGCCATTTCCAGTATTGCTCCTATTGGGCTTCTTATGTCAGGGTATGGATCGAATAATAAATATTCTTTTTCAGGTGGTCTACGAGCTGCTGCTCAATCCATTAGTTATGAAATACCATTAACTCTATGTGTATTATCAATATCTCTACGTGTGATTCGTTGAATATAAAATTTATACTTCTTTCCTTTACTTCTAGGAAAAAAGTAGAAAAAAAGTTGAATGAATTGAATGGATATTTTTTTTTATTCATGATTCAGGTCAATGAGTTAAACCAAATAGTTATATGAGTGAAACAAAACAACTTATAAATTTGCAGTAAGAAGATAAAATCTCACTTCATATGTACAAGAATAAAATTGAAGTAAACATAAGCCGTGTAAAATGGTTATCCCAAGATTGAGATTCGTCATCATATCTTGAAGCGGGTATAAAAGATCGACTGTATGGAGTTTTCATTACTGTCTTGTATTTATTAACATGCCGTAGATCAATCAAAAATCAGTGGACAATTAGGAACACAAAAGTACACAAAAGGTTAGTAATGGAGATAATATAAGGTAAGTTATCAAAAAAAAAGATATTTCTGCATAAAATGAATCATAATAGAGGCTTTAAATTGGTAGAAATGATCAAGCAGTACTTTCCTATGATTCCGATCTAGAGTAATACTCCTATTCACTGATTTAAAAAAATAACTATTCAGAACGAATTAATCCTTTATTTATTTTTTCAAAGTACCCGCCTCTGAGATAGAAGAACAGGAATAAAAGAAATGGAATATAATATTCGAATGAATAAAAAAAATCTTTATTTTTTCTTTTTCCTATGCATATACATTCAAATAGATGAAATTCTTATCATTATTTAATTTATGAAAAATTCCTCTAATTATTTTATTAATTTTTTTTTTATTCATATAACGAATATTTGATTAAATAGTTTAAATTATTACCGAACAAAACAAAGAAAAATATACTTTGATTATAAGGGATGAGATGAATTCCGAAGTCTTTTTTTCTTATTTTTGCGAACGGAATTTCATTGGTTTAATTTGGGACTCTCCGATAGATCTTTTTTTTTTCTACCCTAAAACAAAAGGAAGTGATAAGACCGAACCAGTCCTTACATTTATTTGTGGCCATAGAGGAGCCGTATGAGGCTGAGGTCTCATGTACGGTTTTGAAATAGCGATGGGAACAGTGTTGTTTTTATCGACTATAATTATCTAATAGTTCAAGTACAGTTGATATAGTTGAAACACAGTCCAAATATGGTTTTGGGGGGTGGAATCTGTGGCGTCAACCCATAGGATTTATGGTTTTCATAATTTCTTCTCTAGCTGAATGTGAGAGATTGCCCTTTGATTTACCAGAAGCGGAAGAAGAATTAGTAGCAGGTTATCAAACGGAATATTCAGGTATCAGATTTGGTTTATTTTATCTTGCTTCGTACCTAAATCTATTAGTTTCTTCATTATTTGTAACGATTCTTTACTTAGGTGGGTGGAAGTTATCTATTCCATATATATCTGTTCCTGAACTTTTCGAAATAAAAAAAATAGCTGGAGTCTTTGGAATGACAATTGGTATCCTTGTTACATTAGCTAAAGCTTATTTGTTTATATTCATTTCTATCACAACAAGATGGACTTTACCCAGGATGAGAATGGATCAGCTATTAAATCTTGGATGGAAATTTCTTTTACCTATTTCTTTGGGTAATCTATTATTGACAACTTCTTCTCAACTTGTTTCACTATAAATTAAATAATAGAATACGATAAGAATATTCTAAATTCATAACCCCTTTCAAACAAGAGAAAGAAACATCAATTTATTCATGGATATCTACAATATGTTTCCAATGGTGACTAGGTTCATGAATTATGGTCAACAAACAATACGGGCTACAAGGTACATTGGTCAAAGTTTCATAATTACCTTATCTCACACAAATCGTTTACCTGTAACTATTCAATATCCTTATGAAAAATCAATTACGTCAGAACGTTTTCGCGGTCGAATTCACTTTGAATTTGATAAGTGTATTGCTTGCGAAGTATGTGTTCGTGTATGCCCGATAGATCTACCTGTTGTTGATTGGAGATTGGAAAGAGATATGAAAAAGAAACAATTACTTAATTATAGTATTGATTTTGGGGTCTGTATATTTTGTGGTAACTGTGTCGAGTATTGTCCAACAAACTGTTTATCAATGACTGAAGAATATGAACTTTCTACTTATGATCGTCACGAATTGAACTATAATCAAATTGCATTGGGTCGGTTACCAATATCAGTAATTGGAGATTATACAATTCAAATAGTTATGAATTCAACTCAAATAAAAATCGATAAAGATAAATCCCTTGATTCAAGAACGATTACCAATTACTAAAATTTTTTTGATATAAAGGATCAAAGCTTTTTTTGTCAATAACTACAAATATAATACTATTTATTTATTTTTGAGAATTATTCTTTTATTTAAACTAATTATAATAATAAATTTTATTTATCGCGAGAATTTCAAAATATACAATTCTAAAGTTTTTTCTTTTTCTTTTGGATATAAGTGTAATTAGTCCAATAATTATATCTATTATATATATAATAGATAACTAATTATATATATTCTATATAGTTATATCCATATTAAGATTTAATTCAATTAGGAAGGTATCATAAATTGGATAAACCTTTTTCCTTGGCTATTTAGTAAAGTCATGATTTGACTTATTTTTTTTTGTGGACATTTTATACATAATGGATTTACCAGGACCAACACATGATATTCTTGTAGCATTTCTGGGGTCAGTTCTTCTATTAGGGGGTATGGGAGTTGTATTACTTACCAATCCTATTTATTCTGCTTTTTCGTTGGGGTTGGTTCTTGTTTGTATATCTTTATTCTATATTTCATCGAACTCCTTTTTTGTGGCTGCTGCACAGCTTCTTATTTATGTGGGAGCCATAAATGTTTTAATTATATTTGCGGTAATGTTCATGAATGGTTCCGAATATTCTAATAATTCATATTTTTGTACCGTTGGAGATGGAGTCACTTCACTGGTTTGTATAAGTATTTTTTTTTCACTGATTACTATTATATCAGATACATCATGGTATGGAATTATTTGGACTACAAGATCAAACCAGATTATAGAACAGGACCTAATAAGTACTGTTCAACAAATTGGAATTCATTTATCGACAGATTTTTATCTTCCCTTTGAACTAATTTCAATAATTCTTTTAGTTTCCTTGATAGGTGTAATTACTATGGCTCGCCAATAATAAATATAGTTAGAATAAAAAAAATTAGAGTTATAAAAATTTTAAATATGAAATTAAATATATAATAAAATCAAAAGGTTTAATAATTTTAGTTAAATTTGTTTACTTTCTTTTGTTTTGTAATTATAACTTCTAGTTAATTGAATCCCTTGAATTGTTGATATTGAAATGAATCGAGATTGATAAGGAGTTAGTCAATGATGTTCGAGCATGTACTTTTTTTGAGTGTCTATTTATTTGCTATTGGTCTCTATGGATTGATCACAAGTCGAAACATGGTTAGAGCACTTATGTGTCTTGAGCTTATACTAAATTCGGTTAATATTAATCTCGTAACATTTTCTGATATATTTGATAGTCGACAATTAAAAGGGAACATTTTCTCAATATTTATTATAGCCGTTGCAGCGGCAGAAGCTGCTATTGGACTTGCTATTGTTTCGTCAATTCATCGAAACAGAAAATCAACGCGTATCAACCAATCGAATTTGTTGAATAATTAATTAAAATTATCATGATCATATCATATACTAAAAAATTATTTATATTTTATTTCTATATCTATAGATTATTCATCTAATTAATATAGAAATAAAATATAAATAATACAATATATATAATAATATATAATATAAATATAAATAAAATTAAAAAATATAGGAAAAATATAAGATTAATATTATATATATATAATATAACGTGTATATATAACATGTAAAATATATAGTATATATAATAACTAAGAAACTATAATATTATAATATATGAATTATATATTCATATTATTATGTATATACATTAATATATATATATATATATTAAATTTGATTCAATATCAAATTGACTATTGAATTTCAATTTGACTATTTTACTAGATTAGTAAAGTATAATTAATACTAAACTAATTTATAATAATATAAATTTTTTTAGATTTAATTTTAGATATTTATATATTGATTTGAATATAAATTTATTTTGTTGGACCATTTTCATTCACATACCCGACTCGTATGATTATAATTTTTTATTTTGAAACGAAAATTAAAGTCTCTTGGCTTTTCTTGGCTTTTTCTTATAAGCAGATTTAGAAAAATATTGATTCTTCCAATTTTAGTAAACCACTGCTTCGTCTGGTGTCTACAATATAACTACTACTTCTATACCAGTATACCAGATTGAAAATTTTTGATGTTCAAACCCGGGCTGTTATAGATTCAATGTCACATTCAGTAAAAATTTATGATACATGTATAGGGTGTACTCAATGTGTACGAGCTTGCCCTACGGATGTGTTGGAAATGATACCGTGGGACGGATGTAAAGCTAAGCAAATTGCTTCCGCACCAAGAACCGAGGATTGTGTAGGTTGTAAGAGATGTGAATCCGCTTGTCCAACGGATTTTTTGAGTGTCCGTGTCTATTTATGGCATGAAACAACTCGCAGTATGGGACTATCTTATTGATACGTTACAAAAAAATACACTTTAATTATTTGATTCCTCTTTACTGACAAAAGCTCGTATTCAGAATAGAATAATATATTTTATTAAGTACGGGCTTTTGTGGTCAAAAACGTATCTTGTCTTTATCACGAATAATTTTCCTTGGCTAACAATACTTGTTGTTTTGCCGATATTCGTCGGCTCTTACATTTTTTTTCTTCCTTATAGAGGAAATAAGATGTTCCGGTGGTATGCTATAGGTATTTGCTTATTAGAACTCCTTTTAATGACTCACGTTTTCTGTCATCATTTCCAATTGGACGATCCATTAATCCAATTGGAAGAAGATTTTAAATGGATAGATATTTTTGATTTTCACTGGAGACTGGGAATCGATGGACTTTCCGTAGGACCCATTTTACTGACAGGATTTATCACCAGTTTAGCTACTTTAGCGGCTTGGCCAGTTACTAAAAATTCACAATTGTTCTATTTTCTCATGCTAGCAATGTACAGCGGTCAAATAGGACCATTTTCTTCTCGAGACCTTTTACTTTTTTTCATGATGTGGGAGTTAGAATTAATTCCTGTTTATTTACTTTTATCCATGTGGGGAGGAAAGAACCGTCTCTACTCGGCGACAAAGTTTATTTTGTACACGGCGGGGGGCTCCATTTTTCTTTTAATAGGGGTTCTGGGTATGGGTTTATATGGTTCTAATGAACCTACATTAGATTTTGGAAAATTAGCTAATCAATCATATCCTGTGGCATTGGAAATAATATTATATTTTGGATTCCTTATTGCTTATGCCGTCAAATTGCCGATTATACCTCTACATACTTGGTTACCCGATACCCATGGAGAAGCACATTACAGTACATGTATGCTTCTAGCTGGAATCTTATTAAAAATGGGAGCATATGGACTTATTCGAATCAATATGGAATTATTATCCCACGCTCATTCCATATTTTCTCCCTGGTTGGTAATAATAGGAACTATTCAAATAATCTATGCAGCTTCGACCTCTCTCGGTCAACGGAATTTGAAAAAGAGAATAGCCTATTCTTCTGTATCTCACATGGGTTTTACAATTATAGGAATTGGTTCCATAACCGGAATTGGGCTCAATGGTGCTATTTTACAAATACTCTCTCATGGATTTATTGGTGCTGCACTTTTTTTCTTGACGGGAACGACTTGTGATAGAATGGGTCTTGTTTATCTCGACGAAATGGGGGGGGTATCGATCCCAATGCCAAAACTTTTTACCATGTTTAGTAGTTTTTCAATGGCTTCTCTTGCATTGCCGGGAATGAGTGGTTTTGTTGCAGAATCATTAGTTTTTTTTGGAATAATTACTAGTAAAAGATTTCTTTTAATGTCAAAAATACTAATTACTTTTGTAATGGCAATAGGAATGATATTAACTCCTATTTATTTATTATCTATGTTACGTCAGATGTTCTATGGATACAAGTTATTTCATGTTACAAATTCTAATTTTTTGGATTCTGGACCACGAGAACTATTTGTTTCAATCTGTATCTTTTTACCCATACTAGGGACTGGTATTTATCCCGATTTCATTCTCTCGTTATCAGTTGATAGGGTACAAGCTATACTATCTAATTATTTTTATCGATAATCTTTCATTAAAAATACGGAAATCGAATTTTTTTTGTCTTTTTATTTTCCGCTTTTAAACGCCGAACAATGCAAAAGAATTAAATGAATTAAAAATCTCAATTTTAATCAGATCCATTTCGAGTTTTTTAGAACCCTTTGAACCATTCCTGGTTCAAAGGGTTCTAAAAAAACTTGCACAAAGAAAGAACTTTCACTATATATTTATATATAAATATGGGTATGGGATGATGTTTTGTTCTTATATGTACTCGTTATTTTATGTAGTTTATTCAATTATTTATTATTTTAGATGTTAATGTGAATGAACCATAACTATGTAGACCTATCCCTAATAAATTGATTCCAAAATAGCATATCCAAATTATAAGGAATCCCATAGAAGCCACAAGTGCCGAATTTGTACCCTGCAAACTTTGATTTGTACTAGTTCTAGTATGTAAATAAATTGCGAATATGATCCAAGTAATAAATGCCCAAGTTTCCTTGGGGTCCCAACTCCAATACGATCCCCATGCTTCATTAGCCCATACTGCTCCACAAAGAATTCCTATGGTTAAAAAGGTAAACCCTAAACTAATGACACGATAACTCAAATAATCCAAACGTTGAGTTAATTGATATTTATAATAATTTCGAAATGAAAGAAAAGAAGTGTTTTTATAAACACTTCTTTTCTCATTCCAATAGTTAATCTTACCAAAGATAAATTTCTTAATTAAGAAATTTTTGACTTTACCATTACAAAAAATATTGATGTTTTTTCGAAATGTAATGACTAGAAGAGCCACTGAGAATAATGATCCACATAAAAGAGCGGCATAGCTTAATAACATCATACTTACGTGCATCATTAACCACTGAGATTGTAGAGCAGGTACTAATATTACGGATTGGTGCATTTCAGTTAAAAGACCCGACGTGGCAAAGCCTTGTGTGAAAATGGTACTTGATGCAGTTATTGTGTTTAAATCATTTTTATGATTCCCCATCTTGTAAATGGTATGAATAATGGATAAACTACACGAAAGGAAAATTAATGACTCGTATAAATTACTTAAGGGAAAATGTCCCGAAGAAATCCAACGAGAAACCAATAATCCCGTTATAGATAAAAAAGTAGCTATCATTCCTTTTTCTGATGAATCAGGCAATCCTACGCTTTCATGGACAAAAAAGGTCATCAAATAAATCGTAATAACAATTGAAATTATCGAAAAAGAGATATGAGTCAATATATGTTCTAAAATTGTAAATATCATAAAAAGGAGTCCCATAAGAGAATTGAAATCGAAAATTGAATACATTATAGGAGCCATTGTATAGGATCCATTGTGTCTATTTTAGAAGATTTTTTTGATAGAATAGGATGCCGCCACTCGGACTCGAACCGAGATGCTCTAGCACTGCTTCCTAAGAGCAGCGTGTCTACCAATTTCACCATGGCGGCTTACTTGCTTACTTGAAATAATAATAGTCAATTTATGTTGAATCGTCGAGATTTAAGAATTCAATATAGTTTATAAAACAAAACATTAGAATCGATGAATCTTTATTCATTGAAATTTATATGATAATTTGAATCTTTATTAAATAAACAATAAAATAATCTTTAGTTAGTTTAGTTAGTATCGTATTGTTGTAAGTTCGGTTTTAATAATGAACTTTGGTATACTAAAAACTAAGTTTTCAAAAAAGCAGTTAAAACTCCATAGTTTTAGACTGAGCTATAGAACCGGGAATTGTTCCTTTTATTTTTTTGGATTCGTTTTTATTTATCCAATGTTATTTTATGGATTCAAACAAAACGAAAAAAATAAAATGTATTATTTAATGTTTAATTATTATTTAATGTTTAATGAAGAAAATTAAATAACTAGGATTTTCTATGTATAACAATTTGATTACTAAATCATAAGAATTTATCATTGTCTAACGATTTAGATACTATTTTATTATTATCTTATTATTATCAAAGTAAAGTATTAATATCTTTCATTATTATATTTCATTATATATATCATTATCATTATATATATAATTATATATATATAATAATGGTAAGATTTACCAAATTAATTAGGTTTTTAGTTAACCATATAACAAATAAAACAACAAAATTTGCATTTCTATCACAATCATACTCTACTTTTCACAATAGAAAAAAAATTTCTATTGTGAAAAGTAGATACAAAAAAACCCCAAACCCAATATACATACCCTTATTTTACATATCACATCCACATACGATATTTATATACCACAGCAACTAGTTCCAACTGATCCTGTTTGATATTGAGGAGTTCAATACACTAATTAATGTTAATCATTTATTTGAAAATACTTGACGTTTTTCGGGGTATGTCAATTCCGATTATTCCACGACTTTATTATTTGTTTGTTGTACAAAAAAACTTTTTGAACGTCCGGTAGAAACCGATTTCGCTAAAGAAAAAGCCTTTACTGCAGCTAAATTTCCTTTTTTATTCCAAATATTTTTACGAATACGTTTTTTTGACATAGAAGTACGTTTTTTTGGGACTGCCATTCAAAAAAAGGGTTACTTATTTTTATCATTGTATGTGAAAGACATGTATTGTTCAAAATGAATTGTTCCTTTTAGCCGTTATCCATATTTATTCCGTAGTAAAATAGTAAAAAAACATTTAATTTTTCAAACACATTAAAAAACCTATGAAAACATAAACATATAATAAAATTTAAATTAAAAAATTGAAACACACACATTAATATATTTAAAATATGAGTAATTTAATCATATATATGCTCATATATATGATATATATATATAATATTATAATATGGATCATAGTAATTACGCATATGTATACATACCCTATGACATATATAGTATAGCTAAGAAAAAAAAATACAAGTACAAGAAAGGAAGGAAATTGTTTTTTATTAATTGATTAAGGTAAGAGTGCCATACCCATAATTGAAATTACAATTCGAATTAGCAGTTAATCTGTTAACTAAGATATTTGATTACCCGATAACAATAACCTTATTTCTTTTTTAATTTAAATTTAAAGTACAGATCGTACTATCTATATTCGAATTAAGTATTCCTTTTGGTATAACCATTTTTCCTTAATATACTATATTATATATTATGCCTATAAATTACCAGGATGGAATATTGTATTATTCCAGTTTTAGTAGAATGATTAAAAATTTCATTTTTTATTATGGAACATACATATCAATATGCGTGGATAATAACTTTTCTTCCACTTCCAGTTACTATGTCAATAGGATTCGGGCTTCTACTTATTCCGACAGCAACAAAAAATATTCGTCGTATATGGGCTTTTCCTAGTATTTTTTTCTTAAGTATAGCTATGGTATTTTCAGCCAATTTATCTATTCAAGAAATAAACGGAAGTTCCATCTATCAATATCTATGGTCTTGGACCATCAATAATGATTTTTCCTTAGAGTTCGGATATTTAATCGATCCACTTAGTTCGATTATGTCAATACTAATTACTACTGTTGGAATTATGGTTCTTATTTATAGTGACAATTATATGTCCCATGATCAAGGATATTTAAGATTTTTTGCTTATATGAGTTTTTTCAATGCTTCTATGTTGGGATTAGTTACCAGTTCAAATTTGATAAAAATTTATGTTTTTTGGGAACTAGTGGGAATGTGTTCTTATTTATTAATAGGATTTTGGTTCACACGACCGACTGCAGCAAGTGCTTGTCAAAAAGCTTTTGTAACTAATCGTGTAGGGGATTTTGGTTTATTATTAGGAATCTTAGGTTTTTATTGGATAACTGGTAGTTTTGAATTTCGGGATTTGTTCGAAATAACTAACAACTTGATACACAATAATGGGGTCAGTTCTTCATTTGCTACTTTGTGTGCCTTTTTATTATTTCTCGGTGCAGTTGCTAAATCCGCGCAATTCCCCCTTCATGTATGGTTACCTGATGCAATGGAAGGACCCACTCCTATCTCGGCTCTTATACACGCTGCTACCATGGTAGCAGCGGGAATTTTTCTTGTAGCTCGACTTCTTCCTCTTTTCATATCCATACCTTACATAATGAATATTATTTCTTTAATAGGTGTAATAACAGTACTATTAGGAGCTACCTTGGCTCTTGCTCAAACAGATATAAAAAGAAGTTTAGCCTATTCTACAATGTCTCAATTGGGTTATATTATGTTAGCTCTAGGTCTAGGTTCTTATCGAGCTGCTTTATTCCATTTGCTTACTCACGCCTATTCTAAAGCTTTATTATTTTTGGGATCCGGAGCCATTATCCATTCAATGGAACCTGTTGTTGGATATTCACCAGATAAAAGTCAGAATATGATTCTAATGGGCGGTTTAAAAAGATATGTTCCAATTACAAGAATTACTTTTTTATTAGGTACACTTTCTATTTGTGGTATTCCACCTCTTGCTTGTTTTTGGTCCAAAGATGAAATTCTTAACGAGAGTTGGTTGTATTCACCAATTTTTGCAATAATAGCTTGTTTCACAGCAGGATTAACTGCATTTTATATGTTTCGCGTGTATTTACTTACTTTTGATGGGCATTTGCGCATAAATTGTAAAAATTACAGTAGCACCAATAATAGCTCGTTCCATTCAATATCTTTATGGGGAAAAGAAGTTCCAAAAAAAGTTGATAGAAATTTTCTTTTATCAAAAATAGAAAATATGGTCTTCTTTTTTTCAAAGGATAGATATAAAATATCTAGTAATCTAAAAAAAAGAAGACCATATTCTTTCGAAAAAAAGTACACTTATACTTCTATGTATCCTCACGAATCGGACAATACTATGCTATTTCCTCTGTTTGTTTTGGTACTATTTACTTTGTTTGTTGGAACAATAGGAATTCATTTTGATTATGGAATAATATATTTTGATATATTATCAAAATGGTTAACTCCATCGACAAATCTTTTACATCCCAATGCGAGTTATTCCGTGGATTGGTATGAATTTTTTACAAATGCAATTTTTTCGGTAAGTATAGCTATTTTTGGACTATTAATAGCATATGTTTTATATGGGTCTGTTTATTCATTGTTCCAGAATTTGGAATTCATTAATTCATTTATAAAAGGAGGTCCTAAAAGAATTTTCTTGGACAAAATAAAAAATAGAATATACAATTGGTCCTACAATTGTGGTTATATAGATATTTTTTATACTAGAGTTTTTACCTTGGGTATAAGGGGATTAACCAAACTAACTCAGTTTTTTGATAGAAATATAATTGATGGAATTATCAATGGGGTTGTTGTTGCAAGTTTATTTATAGGGGAAGGAGTTAAATCTATGGGAGGTGGACGAATTTCTTCTTATCTATTTTTGTATTTATTTTATGCATCAATATTTTTATTCATTTTTTTATTCTTTTATAATTTATTTTAATTTAATATTAATAATTTTTTAATATTTAATATTAATAATATTGCTTTTTTAATTTTTCTTTTTGATTCGGCCATAAATACACTGTATAGAAATTTTCTTTTTTGTAATGAATTGATCGGTCTTTTTCTTTTTTATATGAAGAAAATTTCATTGATTCTTTATTGTGAATCGTACAATTTTGATTGATTTTTTTTCGCCATTTTTTCGCTACTAATACTAATCGAGACCATTTGCTCTGAGATAAATTGTATGCATAATTACCCTTTAACCAGTTTTTCCATTCATTCATTCCAGGCTTCTTTATTTTCTTATACTTATACCTTGATTTGGAGTTAAATATTCCTCGGGTTATAGAATAATACTTTATCTTGTCCTTAATAAAAGGATGGGTACCGCGATATTGAAGTACAGATCTAAAGTGATGGTTGTTAAGTAATTGGGTTTGTGATATTTTGTAAAATACATATGCTTGGGACAAGGAAGATAAATCGTAATAAGTATTTGAATTATTACTAGGATTAGAAAAGTCCTTTTCTTTTTCTATAGTCGAAATAAAGTTCATTGTATGTTGATCTGTTTCATCAATTCCTTCTTGATTTCTTTCATCGTTGTAAATGGATTCATTGATAATTTTTTTTGTTGAAAGTTGTGCATTGACCTTCGAAATGCTAACCATACATAGCAGGATATCCATGTATATTTTTTCAATGAAAGATTTCATAAAATAATGTGATTTGCATATTAATCGAGTATTTATTCTTTTGAATATCCGCCAAATATCTTTCTTTAATTCTGGTCTTTTATCATCATAGGCTGGAACTTTTTTTTTCTTTTCTTTTGCGATTTCTTCTATTTGATTCCTGATTATGATTGTCTTATCAGCAAGATCTTTCATTTCATTTTCTATGAATAAAAAATTTGTCCAATTCATAGATTGAATTTGCATGGTCGATTCAGGAATAATCTTATTATTATCTTTTGAATCTTTTGCATTTTCATTTGGTTCATATACTTTCACCTTCTTGAATTCAAATAAATAAATTGGGTTTACTTTTTCAAGTTTATTCATTATTCGTTTTAGAACTGGAAAAATTTTGATAACCCATGGTTTTGAAACTTTTACTTTTAGAGGTAGAAAATAATTCTTTTTCACTTTTCGAATATTTTTTTTTAGTTCTTTATATATGGGTTCAAAAAAAGAAGGTAGGGTTCGGGCAGGACCAAAAGGAAGTTCTGTTTCCGTTCCCCAAACTGTTAAAAAACTAGAATTTTCTTGTTTTACTTTTTTTTTCATTGGATCTCCATGATGAGATCGTAGTTTAGATCTTCGCCAAGGTTTTAAACGGAAAGGAAATAGAATTTTTACCTGAAGACCATCTGTTAACCAATCTTGAGGAAATTCTGTTTCTGATAGTGGAATACCATTATACGTACATTTAACATGCATTTCACTCTTCCAGTCCTTAAAATCCTCATACCACTCGGGGTATTGGAATAATAACATACGTCCAACATTTTTAGCTATTATCAATGAAGGCAATATAATGTTTTTTCTAAGAAAAGCGTGGATCAGGAGTATCAAACTTCTTATTGCTTGAGCAAATATAACGCTATCCCAAATTTCTGCTATTGCCATTCGTTCATTTTCTTCTTCTCTCTTCTTCTCGTTTTCATCGAGAGCCTTCAGAGTTTTCTTCATCTTTTCTTTCTCAAAATCGTCAATTTTTAATTCCGTTTTTGGTTTTTTCTTCGCAAAATTCCTAAAAATAGACTTAATATTTTGATCGATCTTGTTTAAAAGAGAAAAAAAAAATATGTTTTCTACTCGATCAAAAAAAAGCGGAGAATTTACATATGCTTGGAATGTGTTCCAAATAACTGTTTTACGTCTTTGAGCGCGTAAGGATCCTTTGATTAGACCTCGACGAAAATCAGGTTGTTGTGAGTAACGTATCAAAGCCAACTCGTTTATTTCATCATCGTTAGTCTCGGGATTCACGCTGTAGTCAGTATAAATCACCACTCGTCTGGCTTTTCTTGTACGAATTTCCTGATCTTGTTTCATTAGTTGCTCATGTTCATCTTCTTCATCTTCATCCTGTGCTAGTGCTTCTAACTCTTCAGTTAGTTTGTATAACCGTTGAGGAATTTTTTGAATGATTTTTTCTTTAAGGATTTCTTCTCCTTCTTCAATGATTTCTTCTCCATTGGTTGTAATTATATCGAATACGGATTTCAAAGATTTTGCTTTATTTTCTGAATTTCTTTTTATTTCTTCTTCCAATAAATAAGATTTTTTCAAATGAGAATTGGGTATGTACTCAAAAGATAATTGATCAATTGACGTTAACGAATTAATAATATAATTCCATGGTGATTTTTCATTAAGTGGATTTTTTTCATGTTCAAATTCTTGGTAATTATTAGAAATAGAAAATAGCCCATGAAGCTTATTTATCCAAACTATTTTCGTGGAATTTTCTTTCGAAGTAATTAAATGATTCATGGTTGTATGTGAATAGAATTTGTTTATTTTTCCACGATATGCGCCAT